GCAAAGTAAATGTAAATAGTAAAGAAAAAAACAAGAAAAAAAGAATTATAAAATAATAAGAAGAACTCACATTTTGATTCTATTTTGACTCTATATCATAGGAATGGAAATAGTTCTTCTTATTATTGTTGTTGCTTTAATAACAAGCATTTTTGTTTTCAAATCAGATAAATTTTTTTCTATCTATGATTCATTGGAACAAAAAAGGGCCTGGATAGGTCAGTACCTATCCGGGCCGTGGGAATAAAATAAAAAGGCCCTTTTGAACAAACTCAAAGAAAGATTCTTTTTTTTTCTATATTTCTATTGGAAATATATTTTTCGAGCCCTTACTTTATGGAATTGGAATTGCTGATAAAAGTTGTATATATCTATATAATAAAAAGAGATAAAAAAATAATAAAGAAAGATAAAGAAAGACTTTTTCAATCTTTACTTTATGTATGGGAGAGATGGCTGAGTGGACTAAAGCGGCGGATTGCTAATCCGTTGTACGAGTTATTCGTACCGAGGGTTCGAATCCCTCTCTTTCCGTTTCCATTGATGAATTGATATTTTATTTATCTTTCGAATTTCTCGAACCCTTTTTCTTTTTTCATAGTTAAAGGTGTGGAATAGATAAAATCCGAAGAAAATTTGAAAATCAAGTAAGGAAAATGCCTTTATTTTTTATTCTTCATTCTTCACGCCCAGGATTACGTCCCGGATCATTAGATAGGAATCCGAAGATGAAGAGAGAAACAAAGAATATCACTACTGTGTAAACGAAGAGTTTGAGAGTAAGCATTACACAATCTCCAAGATCATTTTTTGGGAAAAAGAGAATAGATTTTCCATTTTTATACCACATATCCTATTTTGACTCCTATTTTGACACCAAGACATGAGAAGTAGTTTCTAGAAATGGAAAAGCATTTTCAAAAAATCATTTGTAATTAAGAGTCTTTCATTGCCAAAATTTTCTTTCATACCCACAATTAGATATTGTGGGGGACCCTAATTAATAGTGCCTTTCACTGGAAAAAGGAAAGGGTTAGAATGAGGTGATACAGATTTATTGCGACTATCCGATACTTTGACTTTCAATGTTTTAATTGAGGGTTCATAATCTAAGATTTTTCTAATCTTATCAATTGTTAGAATTTTTTTTCTCGAAGAAATCATGAATTTTTCTAGGGCAGTATTAAATATTTCATCGAAAACTTACAGCGGCTTGCCAAACAAAGGCTAAGAGAAAAAAGAACAGAGGTATGACTGGCATAACATCTACGATTGGATTCAAAAAAGCATAGGCTTCGGGCAATTTGGCGAAGAAAAAATTACTCGAATAAAGGGCAGAATTAAGACAGATACAGATCAAACTAAAGATATTAAGCATAACAAACATTTTGTTCTTGGAGATAATTGAATTTTGATTGAGTTATTGATATGGTATTGATATAAGGGAAAAAAGAATAAAGTAGGGTAGACCAAAAAATCCTTCTTTTTCTTTTAACTAACCCAATCAAGAATACTTCAAGTCTCAAAAGAGAATAGAAGAAATCATACTTTCATAAATATCTTAATTGAATTATATGTAATGATCAATAAATTCAGTTTAATTCTATGTCTATACGTGTCAAAATCCTAGCAACAATCTAATCTATTCCATAAATATTTGGACTGGAATTGACGAACGACTAATAACAATATTAGTGTTTATTAGTGTCGACTAGAAATCTAAATGGGGCGTGGCCAAGTGGTAAGGCAACGGGTTTTGGTCCCGCTATTCGGAGGTTCGAATCCTTCCGTCCCAGAGCATACCAATTATATCAGAATAAAGATTGCTTTAAAAGTCGGAGGGGCCTTTGATTCTATGCCCATCCCCTTCATATTGAAGGTTAGTTACTTAGAAAAACCTTACGTCTCATATCCATTTGCATTCTCAATGATGCATTCTAGATCGAAATCCGAAAGAAAAGCCTCTATATTCCCTATCTATTATTCCCTATCCCTTAAATGAGGTAGCCTAATTATTAATTCTCTGTGGATTGTTTTATTAAAAAATAAACAAGAGGGTTTTCTTGGTACTAATGGAATTCAATTAATGGGATTAAATCTCTTAAGGCTAGGTTAGGGGAAACTAAAATAAAAATAGGAACAAAGACTCGTTTGGCTTTGTACCTAGACAAGATAGTCTAGCATCCCGTAAAAGAGGATCTTTTTTTTTATTTATGATTCATCATCCCATATTATTTGTGAAATAGATCAGTAAATAGATCAGTAGTGGAAGGTATCAATTTCAATATCGGTGTCTGTACAAATCTCATTAACAAACAATCAAGTTACATATGTAACAAATCCATTTTCTTTGAACCTCAGTTTTAGGTATTTCGTCTTTGGCTCTAATGAATTATTGTAAATCTATTATTGTAAATCTATGTAACAATTCAGACGGGGCAATTCATACATTCTATTTACTTTTTACTTTATGGAAAGATTCTTATGGAAAAATTACAGAAAGATTACTGAACCTCAAGTCAAACAAAATATAACAAAATACCTAAAAAATGAGGAAGGAAATTTTTAGATGTATGTATTTGTTATCGTTCTATTTCAGCGACAATGAGGTTTCGATTTTCGTGAAAAAGATTTATGATCTTTAAAATTTTTGAAATTCAAATATTTCACATAGAATATCCATAATTACTTCCAGTAACAATTGTTCAGTCTAAGATACAGAAATCTCCTATTCTTTCGGTTCTTATTTTATCAATCATATGAAAGAATAAGGATCTAAATCTTCTTCACGAAAAAAAACGAAGAGAAATTGGATTTGTTTTTGATCTATCTATTTGCTTTAAATCATTGTTGGTTCAGTTCAAAACGAAACATGGATTTATCTCTCTTATTTATAAGGATCAAATGCGGTTTTTTTTATTGTTTGTAAAACTTTATTCAACTCAAATAATGATGTAATGATGTCGAAGTAGTCAATTTTTTCAATTAAATATTTGTAATGATTTATTATTAGATTAGTCTTTCGTACTTGAAGAAGTATTAGATTGATGAATCTATCCTATTGTGTCACTTGAAGATGCAGATTCAAAAATAACTCATTTATTTTATATTTGTATCCTTTTATTTTTATATAAATTTGATTTTTATAAAAATTTTTATAAATATATAAATATAAATGTCTATTATATTATGTATTATAAAATATATAATAATATTATATTTTATCATATCTATAATTATTTTAGAATATTTATAATAATATATATATAATTATAGATATTCTATTATTATTATACTATTTATATATTATAGATATTCTATTATTATACTATTTATATATTATAGATATATTATAGATAAATTATAGATATTAGAATATCTAATTTTATATTTATATGTAATTTTATAGGTATAAAAGATATAAAAATATAAATCATTTTATAGATAGATAATCTATCTAGATTATAGATATAAGAAGATATAATAAAAAATGTTACATTCATACAATAAAATACGGGATTAAGTTGAATTCTTGATGAGACATCTTCAGAAAAATATCTACACATCCATAAAAAAAAAAGAAACAAGTATAGATTACTATGTACCGACTAAAACAATGACTATTCATGGTTCCATAATTGAATCAATTACATACCGGCTCCAAACTAGAGGAATGTTATGGTAAAACTTCGTTTGAAACGATGTGGTAGAAAGCAACGTGCGACTTGAAGGACATGATCAGTTGTGGATTTTTACACCCACCATTTTTTTATATTCAAATTTTATTATATAGTTATATAGGAATGAAGGTGCTCTTGGCTCGACATCGTTTGTTCTGCTCCACTAGAAGAACCCCTCTTTTCTTTTTTTGTTGGGTTGTAATGTAAATAGTACATGATGGAGCTCGAGTAGAAAGTATTGATTCATTTCTCGGGGGCAAGGATCTAGGGTTAGTGCCAATCAAGAAGTTGGAAATACTTTGTAAGTATATCTTCGATAAAGGATACAATTCAAGCAAGTTTAAAATCCAAAAAGAAAATTTGTTTGAATTTGTAGAACACTTTCAATCAAAAGTGTATCGTGCGGGAATCAACCGTTCGTATGATTCTTTGATAAAAATAAATCACAAAAAAAAGGTATGTTGCTGCCATTTTGAAAGGATTAAGGATCATCGAAGTAATGTCTAAACCCAATGATTTAAAACAGAAATAAAGGATCCCGGAACAAGGAAACGCCGTTTTCAATTGTCTCAAAAACTAGGATTAGGATCAGAATGACGAATACAATAGATTTTAAACGAGACAAACAAAAAGGGGGTTAGAGACCGCTCAATAAATGAAATGCCTAAGGGTTGTCCTTTGAGCTATTTGAGAGTTATCCAACTTGAGTTATGAGTACGAATGATTTTATATTTTTGGGGAAAGAAGAACAAAAAAAAGGACTTAAATTAAATCATAGTCTAATGAATTTGATGATTTTATAGATCTATTTGCCATTGGAATTCTATACATCGACATAACTTTGAATCATTTTTTCTCGAGCCGTACGAGGAGAAAACTTCTTATACGTTTCTAGGGGGGGGGGGGTATTGTTCACCTACATCTATCCCAATGAGCCGTCTATCGAATCGTTGCAATTGATGCTCGATCCCGAAGAGAAGGAAGAGATCTTCGGAAAGTGGGTTTTTATGATCCGATAAAGAATCAAACTTATTCAAATGTTCCTGCTATTCTATATTTCCTTGAAAAAGGAGCTCAACCTACAGGAACTGTTCATGATATTTCAAAGAAAGCGGAGGTTTTTACGGAACTTCGTCTTAATCAAACGAAATTCAAATTCAATCAATGAAATACAAAAAACGAGGGGGGGATGACTCGTATATAGCTTTGTATAACTTTCTCTACTACTGCCCCTTAATCTATCTTATTGATATAAGATGGATAGAAAAAAGATCAAGTGAATAGATGAAGGAATTATATCTAGAAATATAAAATTCTGAC